GTTCCTCTCAAAAAATGACAGACTTTGGGCCTGTACTACCTCACCTGTACCTCCCCCAAAAAATAAAAATAAAATGAGAGCCAAAAGTCTTGAATAAAAATTATTCCAAATCCCCTCCTGATTTTTAGTACTGAAAATTAGTCCGAAATGACTGGAAATCCTTGAGTAAAGAAAAACCACCTATTAACACTGGAAATACACGGCAAAAGCAGGGGGGGTCGATTTAGCACCGGGCCAGTCTAGGTCAAGTTTCAATAGACGAGAGTCAGTTAGAATGATAGGTAATTGGGTATTGACCGATCAGGTATTTTTTTGATTTGAGCATTTTTTCATTCTTATTCTCCCTTTTCTTAGCTTTCTAATTGAGCTCGATGGAATGAGCTCATCGTTTTGATTTGATTCCTTGATTTCCAATTTTCTATTGAGAGTTTGGACCTTGGCGAATTGACACGAAGCCTTTTTTTTAATACTATATAAGTAAGAGTAACACATGAGCCGCACCTAATCAATCAGCTCAAGTACCATCGAACAAATCCCCAATGGATTTCAATTCTACGCGTAATTGGCGGTCCGAATGAGGGGAAATTCCATAACTCTCTACTAGAAACATTGTTCGATTGAAGATCCGGAATTCGAACGATCGAGTAATTACGTAATAAAGTCCATATTGAATAGTTGCAACTTCCCTCTGGCGCGATTTTCTGTTGCCATTAAGAGATATTGATAGAGTATAAATATCATATAAATATCATTTAGTTCAGCCTTAATTTAGGTTTATTCTTTCATACTCGAAATTTAGTTTAGCCTTAATTTAGGTTTATTCTTTCATACTAGAAGAATAAATATACAAAGGAACCTTCATACCCTACCAATTCCCATGCAATTCTCAACGTTACTCAAGCTAGTTGTTCTGGGTGTGGCTCTGCCCCTATGCTCGTGGAGAGGCGCTCGTCTTTGGAGGAGTTTCTCTTCCCAAAAAGCAAGCCACAGCACCACTTCGACCATGCCTTCTGAAAAAAAAGCAGGAACTAAAGACTCTAAGAAAAAAGCCCTCCTTGAGGGCGTAGAATCTCAGGAACTCTTTCGGATTGCCGAAGAGGACCAAACAAGGGATAATGATAATGGGGCGGAATATCGGGACTGCAACTGGTCCCAATGTTTGATTGATGAACTCAACGATCTGATTGAGGGCAGCGAGAAGATAAGTAGAATTATTGAGACGAGAGTGGATACCATGCGACGTTTGGGGATCGGAGAAGCTCACCTGGAGAGTGACTATAATGCGCTCGAAAGAGAACGCTATTTCCGGGAAACCACAATGGCGGAGATTGATCGCACACTCCTCGATATTGTAACGAAATATCCAGAGATCAAAATGACACATATAGAAAACCGAGCATCGACCTCCAATTTGGGGGAATCGGTTTCCCTCTTGTGCTCGGACGAACTATTATACTTGCAACGCAAACACATGCGCGCAATCAAAAAAGCACGGGCTGAAAGTGCGAAGCGTGCGCTCCATGAGCGGCGTATTCTGAAGCGGTTCCTCGCAAGCTCCTCAAGAGCTCCGAGGATTCCGGAAAGTAGTACGAATACTCCGGACAGTGCTTCGAATTCCGGAAATCTGCGGATTTCATCTGGAACGGAAGACTCCGACTCCGGCCCGGACTAAAATTTGGATGGACTATAAATTGCTCCACTTTTTCTGGCACTCTATTATCTACTTATACTAGATAATAGATATACTTCTCATAAGAGATCTTTCTAACAGGTAAAAATGGAAACTCGAGGTATTCCTTCTATGACAACTTTCAACTTACCCTCTCTTTTTGTACCTTTAGTGGGCCTAGTAGTTCCGGCAATTGCAATGGCGTCTTTATCTCTTCATCTTCAAAAGAACAAGATTCTCTAGATCCGATAGAAGCAAATCCCATCCAGGTCTTTCAAGACCTTCACTTGATCATAATATAGATTCTTGAAATTGGGTACAAGACACGGCTTCATACATAAGATCTCTGTCTTATGTATGTGGAACCGTCATCCTGTGGATAAAGGTATTCATTTCATTTTCAGTAGAGCGAGTTTTCATTTCAAATTGATCCGCAGATGTATGAAACCGAAACAGAAGCTACCTATATGTATGTAGATATACATAGTGAGATCCGATAAAGCGGATGCTTTTTTCGATCTTATCTAATCAATTGGATGAATGACTGCTAAAGGTTCACATAATAATCGTGCTAGTTGATGAGAGTTACTTTTGGAACAAAAAAAGGAAAGTAAAAATTCATTTGGGTTATTCTCTCAATTCCAATAAAAAGAAACTGGATCTAGTATGAACTGGCGATCAGAACGTATATGGATAAAACTTATAGCGGGGTCTCGAAAAACCAGTAATTTCTGCTGGGCCTGTATCCTTCTTTTAGGGGCATTAGGATTCTTATTGGTTGGAACTTCTAGTTATCTTGGTCGGAATCTGATATCCTTATTTCCATCTCAGCAAATTTTTTTTTTTCCACAAGGGCTCGTGATGTCTTTCTATGGGATCGCAGGTCTTTTCATTAGCACCTATTTGTGGTGCACCATTTCGTGGAATGTAGGTAGTGGTTATGATCGATTCGATAGAAAAGAAGGAATAGTGTCTATTTTTCGTTGGGGATTTCCTGGAAAAAATCGTCGTATCCTCCTTCGATTCCTTATGAGAGATGTCCAGTCGATTAGAATCGAGGTGAAAGAAGGTCTTTTTCCTCGTTGTGTCCTTTATATGGAAATTAGAGGACAGGGCGCCGTTCCTTTGACTCAGAGTGAGGAGAATTTGACTCCAAGAGAAATGGAACAAAAAGCTGCAGAATTGGCCTATTTCTTGCGTGTACCGATTGAAGTATTGTGAAATGAACTCCACATTGGAAAAGGCACTCAGAAATCCTCTTTGTTTCGATTTTTTTTTATTTATTGTCACTGAAGCTTGTTCAGAACGCTCATTCGAGCAAAAGGAAATGTATGTATATTCTAGGGAACAACCAGAAAACAAAGTAGTTTTTGTCCACCAAAACAAAACGATTTTCTATCTGTATGGAAACGCAATTCTTTCGTACTAATTATTAACAAGCAAGCAACAAATCGAATCTACCACTAATAAGTCTAGATTCATCAAATGTATCAGAACATTGCAGAATCCATAATTCATCTTTTTGGTTCCGATATTTGGGATTGATAGATTCCATACTGAACTGATGACTTATATTCAATGACCTCTCTTTTCTTTTGTCACTTGGTGTTTCTTTTCCCTTCTTTTGTTTTGCTCCCGGATTCTCAAATGAGTGGATCGTTTATAACTAGCATTTTTCTCTGGTTTTTCCACTCGTTTTTGATTTCATCATCACATCCATATTTTTTATAAATTTCCCTCAACTATTCCAGGCTAAGCATAGCCAGCGAAACTTTTCGAAATAATGGATCTAAGCTAAGGGTTTTCTTTTGTCTCGAAGTCCGAATAGTATAGTATTCATGACTTGAGGTGGTTCTTTCGGGAATTCATCGAAAGGATGCAATTGCTTCAAATTTGACCAATTGAAATACCCGGAAACAATCTTTTTTTATTTCTTCATTCCACTTCGACGCGGAACCTCATCCTATTTCTAGATTCAAGGACAAACATAAAAAAAGGGGGGGCAAACTCCTAAGTTAGGTATAGGTTTGATACCTTGTTATAGAACCGATATTTCATAGAAATAGCAAATTGGATAGATTCGACGAATGGGGTGGTCTCATTAGCAATTCCCAGATTTAAAAGAAAATGCCACAAAAAAAAGCATTCACTAACCTCCCATATCTTGCATCTATAGTTTTTTTGCCCTGGTGGATCGATCTCTTAGTCCAAAAAAGTCTGGAATCTTGGGTTACAAATTGGTGGAATACGAAACAATCCGAAACTTTCTTGAATAATATTCAAGAAAAGAATGTTCTAGAAAAATTCATAGAATTAGAGGAACTATTCCTTTTGGACGAAATGATAAAGGAGTACCCGGAGACACATGTAGAAAATCTTCGTATAGGAATCCACAAAGAAATGATACAATTGGTCAAAATGGATAATGAGAATCATATCCATAGCATATTACACTTCGCAACAAATATAATATGTTTCGCTATTCTAAGCGGCTATTCGATTCTGGGTAATGAAGAACTTGTCATTCTAAATTTTTGGGTTCAGGAATTCCTCTATAACTTAAGCGACACAATCAAAGCCTTTTCTATTATTTTATTAACTGATTTATGTATCGGATTCCACTCGCCCCATGGATGGGAACTCATGATTGGCTCTGTCTCCAAAGATTTTGGATTTGATCATAACGATCAAATTCTAGCGATTCTTGTTTCCACTTTCCCAGTCATTCTAGATACAATTTTGAAATATTGGATCTTCCATTATTTAAATAGCGTATCTCCGTCACTTGTAGTGATTTATCATTCAATGAATGACTAAGGAACGATACACGGATATTAACTCAATTAGAATGTTTGTTACTTCTTCCAGAAACAAACCATTCAAAATCTTACTAACTTTTTTCTATTTCTACCCACCTAGGGAAATCCTCCTGTATTACAGTCAAATGATTCCAGTACAATAACAATAACAGAATCAGAGATAGGGAACTATACTAGCAACCTACCTAATCTATTGTAGAAATTTTCGTGCTCAATGATTGGACCATGCAAAATAGAAATACCTTTTCTTGGATAAAGGAACAGATGACTCGATCGATTTCTCTATCTATCATGATATATGTAATAACTCAGACATCTACTTCATATGCATATCCCATTTTTGCGCAGCAGGGCTATGAAAATCCACGAGAAGCTACTGGGCGTATTGTATGTGCCAATTGCCATTTAGCTAATAAGCCCGTAGATGTTGAGGTTCCACAAGCGGTCCTTCCCGATACTGTATTTGAGGCAGTTGTTAGAATACCTTATGATATGCAACTGAAACAAGTTCT